AGTGAATAACCAAATTCCAATTGAAAGGAAATCTTTAGGAAAAATCAATGCAATTTAGATTTATATTTTTTTGAGATTTGCATATTATCTATTATATATTATCTATTATATATTATATAATATACAAAATACAAATTAAAAATTTTTTTATATTTTATATTAGGGGGGGAATCTATGAAGAAAGAAGAATTCAATGTTAATAGAGATGAATTCAAATTCTGGATTTTAGAATTGAGAGAGATATTGAGAGAGATATTCTCCCCATTTCTTAGATTCGTGGACCGAATTCAATTCGGTGGGATCTTTCATTCACATTTTTTTTTTCACCAAGAACGTTTTCTAAAACTCTTTGACCCCCGGATTTGGAGTATTCGACTTTCGCGCAATTCACACGGCAATCGAGATTTCACGATCAAGGGTGTAGTATTCTTTGTAGTAGCCTTTCTTATATATCGTATTAACAATCGAAATATGGTCGAAAGAAAAAATCTCTATTTGATAGGGCTTCTTCCTATTCCTATGAATTCCATTGTACCCAGAAATGATCCATTGGAAAAATCCCTTGGGTCTATCAATAGGCTGATTGTTTCGATCCTCTATCTTCAAAATCTTCAAAAAGGAAAAAAGATTTCTGAGAGTTCTTTCCTGGATTCGAAAGAGAGTACTTGGGTTCTTCCAATAACTAGAAAGTGTATCATGCCTGAATCTAACTGGGGTTCGCGGTGGTGGAGGAACTGGATGAGGGATTCTAGTTGTAAGATATCTAATGAAACCGTCGCTAGCATTGAGATCTCATTCAAAGAGAAAGATATCAAATATCTGGAGTTTCCCTTTGTGTATTATATGGATGATCCGATCTGCAAGGACCATGATTGGGAATTGTTTGATCGTCTTTCTCTGAGGAAGAGGCGAAATATAATCAACTTGAATTCGGGACAGCTTTTCGAAATCTTAGTGAATCACTGGATTTGTTATCTCATGTCTGCTTTTCTTGAAAAAAGACCAATTGAAGTGGAGGGTTTTTTCAAAGAACAAGGGGCTGGGTCAACTATTCAATCAAATGAAATTGAGCATCTTTCCCATCTCTTCTCGAGAAACAAGTGGGCTATTTCTTTACAAAATTGTGCTCAATTTCATATGTGGCAATTCCGCCAAGATCTCTTCGTTAGTTGGGGGAAGAATCCGCACGAATCAGATTTTTTGAGGAAGGTACCGATAGAGAATTGGATTTGGTTAGACAATGTGTGGTTGGTAAACAAGGATCGGTTTTTTAGCAAGGTACGGAATGTATTGTCAAATATTCAATATGATTCCACAAGATCTAGTTTCGTTCAAGTAAAGGATTCTAGCCAATTGAAAGGATCTTCTGATCAATCTAGAGATCGTTTGGATTCCATTAGTAATGCTGATTTTGAATATCACACATTAATCAATAAAAGAGAGATTCCGGAAGAAATCGAAGAACTTCTTGAGAATCCTACAAGATCCATTCGTTCTTTTTTCTCTGACAGATGGTCAGAACTTCATCTGGGTTCAAATCCTACTGAGAGGTCCACCAGAGATCAGAAATTGTTGAAGAAACAAGAAGATGTTTCTTTTGTCCCGTTCAGGCGAGCGGAAAATACAGAAATGGTTAATATATTCAAGATAATTACGTATTTACAAAAGACTGTTTCAATTCATCCTATTTCATCAGATCCGAGATGTGGTATGGTTTCGAAGGATGAACCGGATATGGACAGTTCCAATAAGATTTCATTCTTGAACAAAAATCCATTATTTTTTTTTATTTCATCGATTCCATGACCGGAACAGGGGGGATACGCCTTACACCACGATTTTTAATCCGAAGAGAGATTTCAAGAAATGGCAGATCTATTCACTCTGTCAATAACCGAGCCGGATCTGGTGTATCATAAGGGATTTTCCTTTTCTATTGATTCCTACGGATTGGATCAAAAACAATTCTTGAATGAGGTATTCAACTCCAAGGATGAATCGAAAAAGAAATCTTTATTGGTTCTACCTCCTATTTTTTATGAAGAGAATGAATCTTTTTATCGAAGGATCAAAAAAAAGGGGTTCGGATCCCCTGCGGGAATTATTTGGAAGATACAAAAGTGGTATTTGCTAGCAAAAACATAATAGAGGCAGTCAATCAATATAGATTGATCCGAAATCTGATTCAAATCCAATATAGCACCTATGGGTACATAAGAAATGTATTGAATCGATTCTTTTTAATGAATCGATCTGATCGCAACTTCGAATATGGAATTCAAAAGGATCAAATAGGAAAGGATACTCTGAATCATAGACCTATCAAGAAATATACAATCCACCAACATTTATCGAATTTGAAAACGAGTCAGAAGAAATGCTTCGATCCTCTTATTTTTATTTATCGAACCGAGATATTCATGAATCGGGATCCTGATGCATATAGATACAAATGGTTCAATGGGAGCAAGAATTTCCAGGAACATTTCCTTTCTGAGCA